TACGGGTAGAGACCAAAGGTCTTGAGCGATCGATCCGGCAGAACAACTCAAAAGATAAAGAAGTATCGTTAATTTCTTCATACTCGTTCCAAGTTCAAAGTACCATTTGTACAAATAAGAATCCCCCCCGTTACATGATTTCTTCTTCATATAGATAGATATAGGATCTATGGGGCAATTACTTAGAAGTACGTTTTGTGAAACAGCCCTTCCTATCTGATAGAAAAGGATCCCATGATCCTGAACCGATCTTACCTGAGATCGCAAATCCCAAGTTTGTCTATGAAGAACAGATCTAATTATATTAGTGTCTATAATGGATTTTTTTTGTATAATACTAATCGATAGGGCTTCATTGGTAAGTGCTACAAGATCTCGTACATTGGAACCCATCGTTGTGGACCCGAATCCATTAGTATGAAACATTTTCTTTTCCAAGTAAAATCCCCTAGTATATGAAAGAGTGAAAAAGTGTTTTCGTTGTTGTGGAATAAGAAGCCTTCGTATCTTAATGCATGTATTTAATTTATTCGGAGCTATTAGAGATGGATCTACTTTTTGGGGAATATGACTCGAAGCAATAACAAGAAGATTTATAGTGGAACATCTTTCATAATCCCTGGAGAGATAGTTCACTAAAAGACCGAGGGACAAGTAATTCGACTCATTCACATCCAGATCATGAATGTTTGGAATCCATATTATGCAAGGAGACATTGCTTTTGCTAATTCGAATTGAAGGGTGATATAAAATCGGTCTATTTCCGGCATCATATCCATAGTTAGCGTATTCATCATAGTTAGAAGCTCCAGCTCCATATCAAGATCACGGTCACTATCGTCACTATCATCAATATCGTCACTATCGTCACTATCGTCACTATCATCACTATCATCAATAAGAAAACCCTTAGGCTTGTTATCCAGGAACTTGTTCAGAAATACTGTAATGAAAGGAACATAGGAGTTTGTCGCTAGGTATTTGACCAAATAGGATCGTCCAGTTCCTATAGAACCTATCACTAAAATACCCCTAGGGGGGGGTAGGGCTAAGCGGAGCGAAAAGGGTTTTCCATGAGATGGGAAATGAAAACTATTAGCCCCCCAAAGGGTTTGTGAATAAATAATTGTCTGATAATTAGCAAGGAATATCTGTCTTTCTGCTAAACAGGATGTATTGAACTCATAAATCATTAGATACTTTTTATGAATGTCAACTAAGTATCGTAAGTAAATTGCTCCCGGTTGTTCAATCATTTGATAACCAGAGTTATTCTTTGATAAATAATCACTATGAGTCAGACTCAATAGAATTTGATCAATCCTTTTTTCTGTCATTAAGGTAGAAAACTGAACCAAGAATTCTCTTTCTTTATCATCAATCGAATCGCTGTTCGAGACCCAGGATTCTATTTTATCATCAATCCAATCACCATTCACATTTTTGATTTTTCTTATAAAGGAATAGATTGCTTTACTTGTATGACTTACATGTCTCGTATTTCTCGAAAAAGCGATTCGATTGATGGGATTTGGTATGATACTTATGAGATCGATGAGATTCCAATATTTCTTCTTAGAACGTATTGATTTGACCCCATAAGTGGGACCACCACCCCATAGCATGTTGCCACCAAAAGCAAAACTCCGTATTTCTTCTAGAGAATCTCCTAATTGTTCCAGAGCAACTAGAAAGAGATTCTTTAACCAGAAATAATTCAGTTCAGATGTAGGATACCTATCCAGAAGTTTTCGCAACTCAATCATGTATGATGGAATCATCAAAGATTTGACCTTTTCGAACTCTGCCTGTAACTCACTATAGACTCGAGAAACAAAGAGAAGATGTGTACGAACGAGATATCCAGCAACAAGAAGAAGGAAAAGGATTGAATAGAGGAACTCCTGAACATTTAGCGATCTCAGATGTGTCGATATTGATAGTAACTCATTATTTCGATGAATAATTTCTTTGGACAGAAGAAGATTATGTAAACAATTACTCGGAATCTCACTTATCAGATTCCATATCTCACTTATCAGATTCCATATCTCACTTATCAGATTCCATATCTCACTTATCAGATTCCATTGTGTCTTCCACAATGGAATCTGACGAATTCGCCATGATATATCTGACCCATGCATAATATCATGAAAAATGGATACAAATTTTTGGCTGCTACTTAGTATCGACAATAAGTCTGAAAAAGTATCTAAAAATATGAAATTTAGATATTTGTACCCTGTCGAGGTAAGGAACCATGGTATATATGTTTGGAATAGATTCCATTTGGAGAGAGTTGAAAAAGCACTATCTTGTTGAAAGGTTCTATACATCTGCCTTTTCTCAAGGCATTTTTTTAGACAAGGACTCCATTTTTTCCTCTTTTCGGATGGTAAATATTTCTCAGAACATGGAGTGTGAATCAAACCCATGTTTGAATTGAAATTGAGATACCGATCCAAGTTCTTCCCTTCTGAATCAGGTAGATTCATA